CAATGGACTCTGATAAGTGAGATTTCGAGTCAATGTTTACAGAATCTTCTTCTGCCCGAAGAAATGATTCATCGAAATAATGAGTCACCCGTTCCATTGATATGGGCACATCTGAGATCAACAAATGCTCGGGAGTTCCTCTATTCAATCTTTTTCCTTCTTCTTGTTGCTGGATATCTCGTTCGTATACATCTTCTCTTTGTTTCCCGAGCCTCTAGTGAGTTACAGACAGAGTTAGAAAAGATCAAATCTTTGATGATTCCATCATGTATGATGGAATTTCGAAAACTTCTGGATAGGTATCCTACATCTGAACTGAATTCTTTCTGGTTAAAAAATCTCTTTCTAGTTGTTCTGGAACAATTAGGAGATTCTCTGGAAGAAATACGGGGTTCTGCTTCTGGTGGCAACATGCTATTGGGTGGTGGTCCCGCTTATGGGGTCAAATCAATACGTTCTAAGAATAAATATTGGAAGATCAATCTCATCGATCTTGTAAGTATCATACCAAATCCCATCAATCGAATCATTTTTTCGAGAAATACGAGACATCTAAGTCGTACAAGTAAAGAGATCTATTCATTGATAAGAAAAAGAAAAAACGTGAACGGTGATTGGATTGATGAGAAAATCGAATTCTGGGTCGCGAACAGTGATTCGATTGATGATGAAGAAAGAGAATTCTTGGTTCAGTTCTCCACCTTAACGACAGAAAAAGGGATTGATCAAATTCTATTGAGTCTGACTCATAGTGATCATTTATCAAAGAATGACTCTGGTTATCAAATGATTGAACAACCGGGATCAATTTCCTTACGATACTTAGTTGACATTCATCAAAAGGATCTAATGAATTATGAGTTCAATAGATCCTGTTTAGCAGAAAGACGGATATTCCTTGCTCATTATCAGACAATCACTTATTCACAAACCTCGTGTGGGGCTAATAGTTTTCATTCCCCATCTCCTCATGGAAAACCCTTTTCGCTCCGCTTAGCCCTATCCCCTTCTAGAGGTATTTTAGTGATAGGTTCTATAGGAACTGGACGATCCTGTTTGGTCAAATACCTAGCGACAAACTCCTATGTTCCTTTCATTACGGTATTTCCGAACAAGTTCCTGGACGACAAGCTTAAAGGTTATCTTATTGATGATATCGATATTGATGATAGTGACGATATTGATGATAGTGACGATATTGATGATAGTGATGGTATTGATGATAGTGATGATGACCTTGATATTGATATGGAGCTGCTAACTATGACGAATGTGCTAACTATGTATATGACGCCGAAAATAGACCGATTTGAGATCACCCTTCAATTCGAATTAGCAAAAGCAATGTCTCCTTGCATAATATGGATTCCAAACATTCATGATCTGCATGTGAATGAGTCGAATTACTTATCCCTCGGTCTATTAGAGAACTATCTCTCCAGTGAAAGATGTTCCACTGGAAAGATTCTTGTTATTGCTTCGACTCATATTCCCCAAAAAGTGGATCCCGCTCTAATAGCTCCGAATAAATTAAATACATGCATTAAGATACGAAGGCTTCTTCTTCCACAACAACGAAAGCACTTTTTCATTCTTTCATATACTAGGGGATTTCACTTGGAAAAGAAGATGTTCCATACTACTGGATTCGGGTCCATAACCATGGGTTCCAATGCACGAGATCTTGTAGCACTTATCAATGAGGCCCTATCAATTAGTATTACACAGAAGAAATCCATTATAGAAACTAATACAATTAGATCAGCTCTTCATAGAAAAACTTGGCATTTTCGATCCCAGATAAGATCAGTTCAGGATCATGGGATCCTTTTCTATCAGATAGGAAGGGCTGTTGCACAAAATGTACTTCTAAGTAATTGCCCCATAGATCCTATATCTATCTATATGAAGAAGAAATCATGTAAGGGAGGGGATTCTTATTTGTACAAATGGTACTTCGAACTTGGAACGAGCATGAAGAAATTAACGATACTTCTTTATCTTTTGAGTTGTTCTGCCGGATCGGTCGCTCAAGATCTTTGGTCTTCATCCAGACCCGATGAAAAAAATTGGATCACTTCTTATGGATTCGTTGAGAATGATTCTGATCTAGTTCATGGCCTATTACTATTATTACTATTAGAAGTAGAAGTAGAAGGCGCTCTGGCTCTGGCGGGATCCTCACGGACAGAAAAAGATTGCAGTCAGTTTGATAATAATCGAGTGACATTGCTTCTTCGTTCCGAACCAAGGAATCAGTTAGATATGATGCAAAATGGATCTTGTTCTATCGTTGATCAGAGATTTCTATATGAAAAATACGAATCGGAGTTTGAAGAAGGGGCCCTCGATCCGCAACAGATAGAGGAGGATTTATTCAATCACACAGTTTGGGCTCCTAGAATATGGCGCCCTTATGGCAATCTATTTGATTGTATCGAAAGGCCCACTGAATTGGGATTTCCCTATTGGGCTGGGTCATTTCGGGGCAAACGGATCA